ATTATCCCAACCCCCCGAGTGGGCTGAAGATTTCGATGAGTGGAATAGAGAAAAGCATATTATATGTACCTATAATGGTGTTCAATTATCAGAACTCGAACTTCCCAGAAATTGGTTTAAAGATGGTATTCAAATAAAAATAGTATTTCCTTTCTATTTGAAACCTTGGCACAGATCTAAGTTGAGGCCCTCTTTTTCTTCTTATAAAGATCTAAAGAAAGAACAACAGAAGTTTTGCTTTTTAACGGCTTGGGGAACGCAAACTAATCTTCCCTTTGGTTCTGTCTCCCAAAAACCTTCCTTTTTTAAGCCTATTTTTAAAGAACTAAAAAAAAAAATTCGAAAAACAAAAAATAATCATTTTCAAGTTCTAAGAGTTTTAAAAGAAAGAACAAAAAACTTTCTACAATACTCAAAAGAACCAAAAAGAGAGGTTATCAAAAACGTTTTATTTATGTTTCTAAAAAGAATAAAAAAAGAACTCTTAAAAGTACATCCAACTCGATTATTTATATTGAGAAAGGTGTATGAATCCGGCGAAACTAACAAAAAAAAAGATTATATAATCAGGAATCAGATAATTCACGACTCGTTTAGAAAAATTAAATCTACAGATAATACAAATTATTCACTGAGAGAAAAAAAAATGAAAAATCTGACGGATAGAACAAGCACAATCACAAAGAAAACAAAGAGTCTTACGAAAGAAAAAAACAGTAACGCCAAGAAAAAAAGTAGTCCTAACAAAACAAGTTATAATGGAAAAGTAAAATCATCAAAAAATAGTTGGCAAACGCAAATATTAAAAATAAAAAGAAGAAGCATTCGATTAATCTATAAATTAGATTTTTTTATAAAAATTTTCATTAAAAGAATATACATCGATATCTTTCTATGTATCATTCATATTGCCAGAATTACTACACAGCTCGTTCTTGAATCGATAAATTTTTGTTTTGATAAATACATTTACAATAATAAAACAAACCAAGAAATAAAAAATAAAAAAAACAAAAAAGAAATTCACTATATTTCGACTCTAAAAAGTGCACTTTACAATATTAAGAATAGTAAGAAGAATTCACATCTTTTTTTTAACTTATCCTCATTATCACAAGCATATGTATTTTACAAATTATCACAAACCCGAATTATTAATTTGTATAAGCAAAGATCTATCCTTGACTATCATGGAACCCCCTTTTTTCTTAAGACTGCAATAAAAAATTATTTTGTAACACAAGGAATATTTCATTCCGAATTAAGACATACGAAACTTACAAGTTCTGAAATGAATCAATGGAAAAACTGGTTAAGAGGTCATTATCAATACAATTTATCTCAGATTAGATGGTCTGGATTAATACCACAAAAATGGCGAACTACAATCACTGAAGGTAGTATGACCCAAAATAAAGATTTAATAAAATGGAATTCGTATGAAAAAGACCGATTACTTTATCAAAAAAAACAAAAGGATTTTAAAGTATATCCATTACCAAACCAAAAAGATAATTTTCCAAAATACTATATATATGATCTTTTATCATATAAATCTATTAATTCTGAAATGAAGAAGTCCGCATATATTATTTATGGATCACCATCAGAATTAAATAACAACCAAAAGATTACTTTTAATTACAACAATTATAAAGAAAATTTCTTTGAAAGCCTGGAGGAAATTCCTATCAATAATTATCTAGAAAAAGGTGATATTATGTATATGCAAAAAAATCCAGATAGAAAATATTTTGATTGGACAATTCTAAATTTTTTTCTAAGACAAAAAATAGATATTGAGGCCTGGACCAAAATGGATTATAACATTAATATAAATACTAAGATTGGAAGTAAGAATTACCAAAAAATTGATAAAATGGATAAAAACAATCTTTTTTATCTGACGATTCATCAAGATTTAGAAAGAAATCCAATCAATGACAAGAAACTTTTTTTTGATTGGATGGAAATGAATGAAGAAATCCTAAACCCAATATCGACGAATCTGAAACTTCCGTTCTTCTCAGAATTTGTGCCACTTTATAATGTATACAAAATCAAACCATGGATTATACCAAGCAAATTACTTCTTTTTAATAAAAACATCAATGAAAAGCAAAAATGGAATTTTTTTAGATTATCGAATGAAAAAAGATATTATGAATTAATGAATCGAAATCAAGAAGAAAAAGAACCCGCAGGCCGAAGAGGCCTTAGATCATATGCACAAAACCAAGGTAAAATGAAAAAACAATACAAGATCCGGAATAAGATGAGACCAGAAATGATTTTCTTACGGAAACACTATTTGCTTTTTCAATGGATAATAGACGATGGTTTAAGTCCGAATTTAACTGAAAGAATGATCAATAATATCAAGATATATTGTTACTTGCTTGGACTGAGAAATCCAAGAGATACTACTATATCGTCTATTCAAAGGAAAGAAATAAATCTGGATATAATGGTGATTCGGAAAAAATTGACTCCTATAGAATTGAATAAAAAGGGGATATTTTTTATCGAGCCCATTCGTTTGTCTGTAAAAAACGACGGATATTTTATTATGTATCAAACCGTAGGTATTTCATTGGTTCATAAGAGCAAGTACCAAACTCCTCAAAGATATCGAGAACAAAGATATATCGAGAAAAATAAATTGGATGAATCTATCCCAAGATATCAAAGACTAATTCGAAAGAGAGACAAAAAACATCATGATTTTTTTGTTCCTGAAAAGATTTTATCGTCTAGACGTCGTAGAGAATTGAGAATTCTAATTTCTTTCAATTCAAAGAATATAAATAGTGTGGATAGAAATCGAGTATTTTGTAACAAGAAGAACATAAAAAGTGGGAATCCTTTTTTGGATCAAAGTAAACATCTTGATAGAGATAAAAACGAATTAATTAAATTAAAGTTATTTCTTTGGCCTAATTATCGATTAGAAGACTTAGCTTGTATGAATCGATATTGGTTTAATACCAACAATGGAAGCAGTTTTAGTATGTTAAGAATATATCCACAATTAAAAATAGGTTGATGGTACATTTTTCCTATATATTTTGTACCATATAGAAAAGCAAACAGATGCACATACGCCCTATCTTACGTCCCATTTATTTAATACTTTAATACTAAGTCAATGACGTATCAATTTGTTTGGATAAAATCTATAAAATAAACTAATCTACAGAATCTTCCTAATTTAAATTGAGGTCTAAATTATTCGACGTTGTGAGTGTAAAAATGTACCATCCCCTTTTTTATCCCTGTCCAAATCAAATTAAAATTTTGATTAATAAAATTAATAAAATCGGAAGTCCATAAATAAATTAAAATTCTTGTGTATACTAACTACTACATTAAAATGACTAATATTATTATTACTGATCGATAAAATAAAATATGTATATGTAAATTAAAGGGTAGGAGGAGCTTTTTTTTATGATAAAAAATCCATTCAGTGTAATTATTTTGAAAGAGGAAAACGAAGACAACAAGGGGTCTGTTGAATTTCAAGTAGTGAGTTTCACCAATAGGATACGGAGACTTACTTCACATTTGGAATTGCACAAAAAAGACTATTTATCTCAGAGAGGTCTGCGTAAAATTCTAGGAAAACGTCAACGGCTGCTCGCCTATTTGTCAAAAAAAAATAGAGTACGTTATAAAGAATTAATCGGCCGGTTGGAGATTCGAGAAACAAAAAATCATTAATTTGAAGAGTCGTTTTTAATTTTCGCTTAACTTTTGATGAACTTCTTTTCGCTTTCAGCAATTCATGGAAGAATGAATCGGGAAAAAACCTATGACTGCACCAGCTACACGAAATGACCTTATGATAGTCAATATGGGTCCTCAGCACCCATCAATGCACGGTGTTCTTCGACTCATTGTTACTCTAGATGGTGAAGATGTTATTGACTGTGAACCGATATTGGGTTATTTACATAGAGGGATGGAAAAAATTGCGGAAAACCGAACAATTATACAATATTTACCTTATGTAACACGTTGGGATTATTTAGCTACTATGTTCACCGAAGCAATAACTGTAAATGCACCAGAGCAGTTAGGCAATATTCAAGTACCTAAAAGGGCCAGCTATATCAGAGTCATTATGTTAGAGTTAAGTCGTATAGCTTCTCATTTGTTATGGCTTGGCCCTTTTATGGCAGATATTGGCGCACAGACCCCCTTCTTCTATATTTTTCGAGAAAGAGAATTGATATATGACCTATTCGAAGCTGCCACCGGTATGCGAATGATGCATAATTATTTTCGTATCGGAGGAGTCGCTGCTGATTTACCTCATGGCTGGATAGATAAATGTTTGGATTTTTGTGATTATTTTTTAACAAGAGTTACTGAATATCAAAGGCTTATTACACGGAATCCTATTTTTTTAGAGCGAGTTGAGGGAGTAGGCATTATTGGTGGAGAGGAGGCAATAAATTGGGGTTTATCAGGACCAATGCTACGAGCTTCCGGAATACAATGGGATCTTCGGAAGGTTGATCATTATGAGTCTTACGATGAATTTGATTGGGGAGTTCAATGGCAAAAAGAAGGGGATTCATTAGCTCGTTATTTAGTACGAATCAGTGAAATGACAGAATCAATAAAAATTATTCAACAGGCTTTAGAAGGAATTCCGGGGGGGCCCTATGAGAATTTAGAAATCCGGCGCTTTGATAAAGTAGGGGATCCCGAATGGAATGATTTTGACTATCGCTTTATCAGTAAAAAACCTTCTCCTACTTTTGAATTGTCAAAGCAAGAACTTTATGTGAGAGTCGAAGCCCCAAAAGGAGAATTAGGAATTTTTCTGATAGGAGATAAGGGTGTTTTTCCTTGGAGATGGAAAATTAGACCACCGGGTTTTATTAATTTGCAAATCCTTCCTCAATTAGTTAAAAGAATGAAATTGGCTGATATTATGACAATACTAGGTAGCATAGATATCATTATGGGAGAAGTTGATCGTTAAAATG